GGATCCCTTACTTATACTTATTCAATTGGAAAGATTGATCCTATTCCAAATTCACAAAAGTTATGTTTCGTAATTTCATAATCCAAATTTGAAATTTCTAATTGACCCTTGGATACAAATCACGAGAATGGATATTCTTCCTCGAATCTTTCATTTAGAGGTAAAGGATTCAAATGAAATCCTTTTAAGAAATAAAGTTTTTGATCAGAATATGAATGAAACTGAAGAACCCCTTAACTATTAAGAGGATTAATAGAACGAGTCGCACTTTTACCACTAAACTATACCCGCTACAATACGATTATTGTATAGAAATGGGACTTTTGTCGAACAAGGGAATCGGACGTAATCGATATAGGACAGAAATAAAAAAAAATCATGAAATGCAAATTAGAGCTTAGAGTATTGACGTGTTTGTTAGGAGTCCTAATGAAATTAGGAAAAGAGGACTTATTTTGTTTAAAAGTAAAAAACGAAATCGAATAACTAAATAAAATAACAAATTTTGTTCTTGAAGGAGTTTTGACAGATACGGCTCGACAAAACAAATTTAGCCATAACATAAAATGCATTGTGCAAAAAAAAATACATCGTTCTGTTTTTCCCTTTTTTCGAGTATCCAGTAAAAGTCAATTTAATAAAAAAAAGAAGAAGAAACAAAAGAATAATAAAGAATAAGAAATCACACTTTGATTCCATCAAAATCAATTTTCTATGATTTGGCGGTATGGTTCATTGGAACAAAAAAAGGCCCGGCTGGGTACTGACCAGACCGGGCCGTGAAAATAAAAAAAAAAACGGCCTTTTGTAATTTTGTAAAGAGATATTCTTTATTTTTTTCTATTTTGATTCGAGATATCTCTTTCGAGGCCATTCTTTATTTTCATTTTTCATTTTATAGAAATAAAAAATGGAATTGCTGATAAAAGTTGTATCCATCTGTATAATACAATACAAAATACAATAAAAAAATATATAAGCTATATAATAAAATAATAAAGTTAAAGTAAAGAAGGGCCTTTTTTTCATTTTTTCAAGCATTATCTTTTGTGTAATGTAACATAGTAATTATTATTTTTTTTTTTTTCAATTAGGAGAGATGGCTGAGTGGATTAAAGCGTCGGATTGCTAATCTGTTGTACGAGCTATTCGTACCGAGGGTTCGAATCCCTCTCTTTCCGTTTCCGTCGCTGACTGGGTATCTTTCAAATTCGAATTTAGCGAACCCTTTCTAAGAATAAAGTAAAGAAAAATTTCTTATTTTTTAGTCTTCACGTCCAGGATTACGCCCTGGATCATTAGATAGGAACCCGAAGATGAAGAGAGAAACAAAGAATATAACTACGGTGTAAACAAAGAGTTTGAGAGTAAGCATTACACAATCTCCAAATTTTTTTTTGGGGGGAAAAAGAGAATAGATTCTCTATTTTTATACTACATATCCTGTTTTGACACCAAGAAATGAAACGGTTTTTCAAATTGATAGAAATACAAAAGAGTTTTTATTTTTCGAAATTAACACAACTCGACTTCGATATTGTGGCGGACTCAAATAGGGTCTTTCAGTGAAAAAAAAAAAAAAAGGTCAGAATCATGAAATGGGGAAATCAAAATTTATCGTGTCTGCCCAAGAATTTTACTGTTTTACTTGAGGGTTCATTCAAATTGGAAGACTCATCTGGTCTTATCAATTGTTAGAATTTTTTTTTTCTCGGACACTATTAACGATCTTATCGAAAACTTACAGCAGCTTGCCAAACAAAGGCTAAGAGAAAAAAGAGAAGAGGTATTACTGGCATAACATCTACAATTGGATTCAAAAAAGCGTACGCCTCGGGTAATTTGCCGAATAAAAAACTACTCGAATAAAGGGCAGAATTAAGAAAGATATAGATCAAACTAAAGGTATTAAGCATAACAAACATTTTGTTCTTGGAGATAATTGTATTTTGATTGAGTTAAAAATATGTTATTGATATAAGCTAAAAATGACGAAAAGAAAGTAAGGTAGACAAAAAAAATACTTCTTTGAACCGAACCAATCAAAACAAAAATCCTTCAATTCTCACAATAGAATAGAAGAAATGATACTTTCATACAATATCTTAATTGAATTCTATGTAATGATCAATAAATGGAGTTTAATTCTGCATCTACTTGTGTCAAAATCTTAAAAAAAAGAATCTAATTTATTCCATAGAGATTTGGCCGGGAATTGACGAACAACCAATATTAGTGTTTATTAGTATCGAATAGAAAAGAAATTCAAATGGGGCGTGGCCAAGCGGTAAGGCAACGGGTTTTGGTCCCGCTATTCGGAGGTTCGAATCCTTCCGTCCCAGAGCGACCTCTTATATATATCCAAATATCAGACTCAAAATTACTTTTTTTAGCAACCTCTCTTTCAGAGTATAATTTTTTTAAGAGTCTATTTTTTGATTTTTGAGAAAATGGACTTCTTGTTTCGAAGTTTCAAAACTCTTCTCTGAATAAGATGTTTTTTCATAAATTGAATCGAGTTCAAATAATACGAAAATAAAACGGAATCCATTTGTGATCCAAGTAAGATGGCAACATAGATCACAAGAGTTTGAATTCAAAAAAAAGTCGGATGGGCCCTCCCCCTCCCTTTCACTTTGATATGTAAGTGAGTGGCTTAAAAAATCCTTACATACCCTACCTCCGTGAATTTGCAAGGATACATTCTAAATCGAAATGCGAAAACCTCTATCTTTCTTATATTTTTTTTTTAATAAGACAGCCCCAATTTTTTATTTCATTTCTTGAAATCTAAACAAGAGGGTATTCGTGGTACTGTTTGAATTCAATCAATGGAATTAAGTTTCTAAGACCGGTTTAGGGTAAAAGAACAATTATAGTCAAGAATGACGTAATCTGGACCCTTTTGGCTTTTTATCTATACAAAAGAGTCTAGCATCCCGTATCAAATAGGATCCTGTTTTTATTTATGATTAATCATCCCCCAAGAATGAATTTGGAGTGGGGTCCATACGAGTTAGTGAGCGATGTAAGATCTCATAATCAATCGAGTTTCATATGGATGAATTTTCTTTGAGCTGGAGGTATTTGATGTTTGGCTCTAATTAATAATTGGAAATGTATTTAATCATAATTAATAATTGAGACGGGGTCCATTCATATATCTTCATCCTCTTATTTACTTTTTACTTTATTTTCTTTTTATTTTTATTCGTGTTCTTTTTTGTTTTATTTATTTATTTATAAATAAAACAAAAAAGAAATATTCCATTCATGCAATAAAATGAAAATAGAGGGTGAAATTAAATTCTTACTGAGGCTTCTTCCTCATAAATTAACTAACTATTCCTTTAATATCGAAGGAAAAAGGACTGGGTATTGACCGAAGCAATGACTATTCATGATTCCATAATCGAATCAATTACATACCGGTTCAAAACTAGAAAAATGTTATGGTAAAACTTCGTTTGAAACGATGTGGTAGAAAGCAACGTGCGACTTGAAGGACACGATCCGCTGTGGATTTTTTTTTTCATCCGCCATTTTAGATTGTAGATTATCTAGAAATGAATGGGCTCTTGGCTCGACATGCTTTGTTCTGTTCTACTAGAATTCTCGTTTTTTGTTGGGGTGTAGTGTAAATAGGACATGATGGAGCTTGAGTAGAAAGTATTTGTTCATTTCGCAGGGGCAAGGATCTAGGGTTAATACCAATCAATAAGTTGTAACAAACTTCGTAAGTATATTTTCGATATAGAAATTGAAAGAATCCGATTCGAGCAATTTTTAAATCCAAAACGACAATTTGTTGGAATTGGTAAAACTCTTTCGATGAAAAGTGTATCATGCAGGAATCAATTGTTCGTATGATTCTTTGATAGAAAAAAATTGCAAAAAGGGGTGTGTTGCCGCCATTTTTGAAAACGAAAGATCACCGAAGTAATGTCTAAACCCAATGATTCAAGGCAAAGATAAAAAGGATCCTGGAACAAGGAAATACCGTTTTCAATTGTCTCAACAATTAGATCAGAATGGGAATTAAGAATCAAAAAATCGATTCGAAACGAGACAAACAAAAAAGGGGTTAGAGACCACTCAAAAAAAGAAATACCTAAAGATTTTCTTTTGGGCTATTTAAAAGTTATCCAACTTGAGTTATGAGAGTACGAATGCTTTTTTTTTTCGAAAAAGAAGGACTTAAATCACACAATTTCTAATCATTTTTTTCTCGAGCCGTACGAGGAGAAAACTTCTTATACGTTTCTAGGGGGGGGTATTGTTCATCTACATCTATCCCAATGAGCTGTTTATCGAATCGTTGCAATCGATGCTCGATCCCGAAGAGAGGGAAGAGATCTTCGGAAAGTGGGTTTTTATGATCCGATAAATAATCAAACCCATTTAAATATTCCTGCTATTTTAGATTTCCTTGACAAGGGCGCTCAACCTACAGGAACGGTTCATGATATTTCAAAGAAGGCTGGGATTTTTAAGGAACTTCATCTTAATTAAACCAAATTGCATCGAGGATATAGAATAAAAAAAGAGGGTGTGGATGACTCCTATATTGTTTTGTATAACTTTTTCTTTACTACTCCCCCCCTTTTTTGTTCTATTCATACCTATTTTTTATTCCTATTTAATATTGCTCCCATAAAGTATCATGTTCTGGAAGTCTAAGGACAAAAAAAATAAGCAGAAGAACAAAAATCAATTTTATTGCTATAATTTTATTGATATAAGATGCATATAAAAAAGATCAAATGAATACAACGAACTAATTGGGTCGAGAAATCAAAAATTTACATTACTCGCAATTGAAACCGGGCGTTTTATAGTTTGTCGTTGTAAATCTATTAACAAATCACAAAACAAGGGATTCCACTTGTTTATTTTACTTATATTGATTGATTGAATCAATGTCAACCCAAGAGTTCTTTTTTTTTTTATTCTTTCAGCTATAGCTATGTATCCATTTGTATTTATGTCTAGTAAATATGTAGTGCAAATCTAACGCAAGTTCTTTCTTTTTCTTTTCGATTTTTTTTTTCATTTTTCAAAAGCATTTCTAAATTATTTCTTTTCTATATTATTTATTTATTTCATGTTATAATTTTTTTTTTTATTTTAATTAAATTAATAAATTCATTCTTTTTGTTTTCGCCATTTTATTTTTTTAGATTCTTTTCTTAACATTAATATTCAACATTCACCGTCATATTGACAACAGCCTATCGAACAACTATAATTCGATCGTGGATAAGGATAAACGGATCCATTTATCTCCGTACCTATTTAGCTCCGTAATAGAGGTTTTGTTTTTTTTTCTTTACTTCATTCAAAATTAAAGTAATGGGTTCGCTGGATTCGCTGTTATACAAGAAGTCTTTTTTTTTATGTTCCCAATTGATTCTAAATTTTGTTAGTCGATTTCTTGCTAATTTAATATTTTGATTCCGTTGTGCAATTTCATTTCTTTTCTTTTATTTCTTTTTTTTTCCGATTGTATCCACCCATTTGAATTATTCGGGTTGCTAACTCAACGGTAGAGTACTCGGCTTTTAAGTGCGGCTAGCATCTTTTACACATTTATATGAAACAAAGGATTCGTCATCGGGAGAGTTTGTAAGACCACGACTGATCCTGAAAGGAATGAATGGAAAAACCAGCATGTCGTATCAATGGAAAATTTTGAGAATACTTTATTCTGATTCAATGGCTTCAAAATAGGGTTTGAATTGTTGGCACAGAACAAAAAATTGAATTCAAAGTTGGGTCGAGTGAATAAATGGATAGAGCCTTATGGTTCCAATTCTCGGGAAATAAAAAGGAACGAGCTTCTCTTCTGAATTGAATTTGAATAATTCCCCGATCTAATTAAACGTTAAAAAGATATTAGTTCCTAATGCGGGGAAGGGGTTTTCCGTGAGTCGATTAGCGATTTTTTTAATGAGTCCTAACTATGAGTTTGTCCCTATTATGGGTTGGAGATTAATGTGTAGAAGAAGCAGTATATTGATAAAGATATTTTGTTTTCCAAAATCAAAAGAGCGGTTGGATTGCAAAAATAAAGGATTTCTAACCACCTATTTATACTATAACAAACATAAACCAATTCAAAAATGAGAAAATCGAGAATCCGGTAATGAGTTTACACGTTTCCAAGGTATCCATTTTTTTTTTTTACTACAATACTTTGTTTTGACTGTATCGCACTATGTATCATTTGATAACCCAATGTATCATTTGATAATCCAATAAATACCTTACCTTCCTTTTGTTGCAATCTAATTTCAAATGAAAGAATATCAAATCCATTTAGAACTAGATAGATCTCAGCAACACAACTTCCTATACCCACTTCTTTTTCGAGAGTATATTTATGCACTTGCTCATGATCACGGTTTAAATAGATCGACGATTCCGTTGGAAAATGGGGGTTATTACAATAAATCTAGTTCACTCAGTGTGAAACGTTTAATTAGTCGGACGTATCAACGGATTCATTTGAGTATTTATGCTAAGGATTCTAATCCAAATCAATTTATTGGACACAACAATCAATTTTATTCGCAAATGATATCGGAGGTATTTTCAGTCATTGTGGAAATTCCATTTTCCCTACGATTAGTAGCTTTCTTAGAAGGGAAAGAAAAAGAAATGGCGAAATCTCATAATTTCCAATCAATTCATTCAATATTTCCTTTTTTCGAGAACAATTTCTCACATTTACGCTATGTCTTAGATGTACCAATACCCTACCCCATTCGCCCGGAAATCTTGGTTCGAACCTTTCGCTATTGGGTAAAAGATGCCTCTTCTTTACATTTATTGCGATTCTTTCTTCATGAGTATTTTAATTGGAATAGTCTTATTACTCAAAATAAATCAAATTCCATTTTTTCAACAAGTAATCCAAGATTTTTCTTGTTCCTATATAATTCTCATGTATATGAATATGAATCAATCTTCTTTTTTCTTCGTAACCAATCTTCTCATTTACGATCAACATCTTCAGGACTCCTTTTTGAGCGAATTTCTTTTTATGGAAAAGTAGAAGATCTTGTCCAAGTCTTTGTTAATGATTTTCAGGACAACTTATGGTTGTTCAAGCATACTATCATGCATTATGTTAGATATCAAGGAAAATCCGTTCTGGCTTCAAAAGATATGCCTCTTCTGATGAATAAATGGAAATATTACCTTGTCAATTTATGGCAATGGCATTTTCACGTGTGGTCTCAACCCGGAAGGATTCATATAAACCACTTATACAAAGATTATATCGACTTTCTGGGCTATCTTTCCAGGGGGCGACTAAATACTTTGGTGGTGCGGAGTCGAATGCTAGAAAATGCATTTCTAATCGATAATGCTATGAAGCAGTTTGAGACAACCGTTCCAATTATTCCTCTGATTGGATCATTGACTACGGCGCGTTTTTGTAACTCATTAGGGCATCCCATTAGTAAGCCGACCTGGGCCGATTCCTCAGATTCT